CGTGTGATACATGTTCCTTCTATTTCTCCAAGTAAAGCCCTTCGCATGGCAATACCTATGGTATCGGCTTGACCTTTCATAAGCGGGGACAGAATGAAACGACCATAATAAAGACGCTTACTGTCTACTCTTGATTCAACACATTTCCACTGTAGTGTTCGAGTGGATCCTAATACTTCCTCTCGAACCATACTATAATAATACTTATTATATTATTTGATCAGATCATTGAACTATTTATTTCTCTTGAAATATGTTTAATTCCTATTTCTACACACGTCTTTTTTTAGGAGGTCGACACCCATTATGTGGCATAGGTGTTACATCACGTACGAAACTTAATAGTATACCACTTCTACGAATGGCTCGTAATGCTGCATCTCTTCCGAGACCAGGGCCTTTTATCATAACTTCTGCCCGTTGCAGACCCTGATCAACTACTGTACGAATAGCATTTACTGCTGCGGCTTGAGCAGCATAGGGTGTCCCTCTTCTTGTGCCTTTGAATCCAGAAGTACCCGCGGAGGCCCAAGAAACCACCCGACCTCGTACATCTGTAACAGTTACAATGGTATTGTTGAAACTCGCTTGAACATGAATGACTCCTTTTGGTATTCTACGTCCATTCTTAGGTGAACTAATACGTCCATTCCTACGTGAACCAATTCTTGGTATAGCTTTTGTCATATTTTATCATCTCATAAATATGAGTCAGAAATATACAGAAAGAAAAGATACGGAGATATCCATTTCATGTTAAAACAGATCTTTTATTCTTACATGGGTCCTCCCTTTAGAAAAGAAAGTTCTTTTTTAGAAAGATTACCCTTGTCTCTGTTTATGTCTCGGATTGGAACAAATCACTATAATTCGTCCGTGCCTACGGATCAGTCGACATTTTTCACAAATTTTACGAACAGAAGCCCTTATTTTCATATTTCTTATTCCTTACCTTAATTCTGAATCTACTCTTTTGAGGAAAATAAGTTTCTTGAATATTTTTTTTTTTTTTTTTTAACTTCGAATTGTGTCCCCATGAAAGGAATGTTTAAAAAATCACCTAATCGTTCGAATCTTTGTTGCGAAGTCTATAAATTATACGTCCTCTGGTTGAATCATAACGACTTACTTCAATTTTTACTCTATCTCCTGGTAGTATCCGTATAAAACTGCGCCGGATCCTCCCTGAAGCATAACCTAGAATTAGATCTTCATTATCTAAACGAACCCGGAACATACCGTTGGGAAGTGATTCAGTAATTAAACCTTCATGAATCAATTTTTGTTCTTTCATTCCAGGTAACCCCCTTGAAGTATCAACTAATGAAGGAAGAGGTATATAACTCACTTTTCCTCTCTATTTCACAAATGGGAAGTTAGAGATAAAATTAGGATACCAGAGGAGGAGGATCACCATATATAACACAAAATTTCTCCTCCAATTCTTTCTAGTCGAGCTTCTCGATCTGTCATTATACCTCGAGAAGTAGAAAGAATTACAATTCCCATTCCACCTAAAATCTTAGGAATTTGTTGATAGTTGGAATAAATTCGTAAACCGGGTCGGCTGATATGCTTTAAAACGGTTCTATATATTCCTTTCCTAGTCTTTCTATGTCGCAGGGTTGAAACCAAGAAATATTTGTTATTTTCCTGATGTTTCCGAACGTTTTCAATAAAACCTTCTCGTAGAAGTATTTTAACAATGTTTTCGGTGATATTAGTAGATGCTATTCGAACCGTTCCTTTTTTATTCATGTCAGCATTTCTTATAGAAGTTATTATATCGGCAATAGTGTCCCTACCCATAATGAACTATAATTTTTTGTGCCTCCTAATTTTGATATAATCAACATGTTTCCTTTTTTCTTTTTTCTTTGTTTTTTATTTTTTTAATTATTAAATAAAAGTATATGCGTGAGACACAATCTATTAATTTGATCTATTTCAGATAGTCTACTATATCATAGTGTCATCTACTAGTATTTATAATACCTCGGGAGCTAATGAAACTATTTTAGTAAAATTCAACTGTCTCAATTCCCGAGCGATCGCACCAAAAACTCGAGTTCCTTTTGGATTTCCTTCTTGATCAATGACAACCGCTGCATTGTCATCATATCGTATTATCATACCGTTGTCACGTTTGAGTTCTTTACATGTACGTACAATTACAGCTCTAATGATTTCTGATCTTTCTAGAGGCATATTTGGCACTGCTTCTTTGATTACAGCAACAATAACGTCGCCAATATGAGCATATCGGTGATTACCAACTCCTATGATTCGAATACACATCAATTCTCGAGCTCCGCTGTTATCCGCTACATTCAAAAGGGTCTGAGGTTGAATCATATATTTTTTATTTGAACCTGTTATTTCAATGGAAAGGATGAAGGAAAAAAAGAAATATTGTCCGTCCAGAAAAAAAGAAACCTGCGGTTGTTTTTTCATCCTCAATATCCCTTTTGTTTAGTTTTACATCCCTATCGTGAAATAACAAATTGAGTTCGTATAGGCATTTTACACGCAGCTATTTCAATAGCTGCTCTGGCTACAGTTTCTGATACTCCGCCCATTTCATAGAGTATTCGACCCGGTTTAACAACAGATACCCAATATTCGGGGGATCCCTTTCCCGAACCCATACGTGTTTCCGTAGGTCTTACTGTAACAGGTTTGTCGGGAAATATACGTACCCATATTTTTCCGCCACGACGCGCATATCGTGTCATTGCTCTCCGCCCCGCTTCTATCTGTCTAGCTGTGATCCAAGCGGGTTCAAGTGCCTGAAGAGCGTATTCGCCGAAACAAATATGTTTGCCTCGACAAGATATTCCCTTCATTCTTCCTCTATGTTGTTTACGAAATCTGGTTCTTTTGGGGTTATAGTTGATGGTTGTTTCTTAATTCCATCTCTATTGCAGAACCGGACATGAGAGTTTCTTCTCATCCAGCTCCTCGCGAATGAAACGATTCAATAATATTACAGATACACATGTATAATTATAACATGTATAATAATAATATTATATAATATTATTAAATAATAAATATTAAATAATAAAAAATATAAATAATAAATATAATAGATATAAATAAATATAATAGATATATAAGTAATTAGAAGTAAAAGTAATTAGAAGTAATGAATGGCATTTATTGATATTTAATTTATAGGAAGATGTATATACAAAATATACAGCTAGACGTGTATATTATTAGATATAGATTAGATATAGAAAATATAAAAAATGCTTCTTTTTTTAGAATATAACGTAGAATATAATGAATCCTTATTTTGACCTCTATCGAACCGAATCGCGCCAAAAAATTGTAATCCAATAAATAAAGGTTTCGCGGGCGAATATTGACCCTTTCATTCGTAGGTGTCAATTCATGACACCTCTCAGGATAAATCAATTTTTTCTTGGTTCGTTCCGCCATCCCACCCAATGAATTATTAGGATTCGTTTTCAATAGAATCCTATGCAGTCACAGGTTTCGTCGTTCCCATAGCTTCTCCATTAATGGTTAGGCCTGAACTCTGCAATGGAGCTTCCGGCAAAATTCGTTCCCGAGTCAATCTCCTCAGTTTTTATTAACCCGAGGCTCTTTATTATTTATTATTTTTTTTTATTTTTTTATATTTATATTTTCATTTTATTAATTTATATTATTTATTTATATTTCATTTATATATTTATACATTTATATATTTATATCAGTATTGATTATATCAGTATTAATGCTTTATCACACTGCCTTTTATGAGGTGATTCATAGACCATACATATTGGTCTCATATATCATTGATCTTTTTGTTCTCTCTTTCTATCATCCTTCCATTTATCCACATCCCTTTATTTTTGCTTCACAACCCATAATCAGATTTCTTTTTTATGGAAAAAATTTCAGTTGCTACAACTATATGATCGATCCACCCATATAATGACTGTTTCTTGGGATCTCGACAATACGAAGCAATAAGTTGGTTATTAATTTATATGTTACTAAGTTCATAGTAGGGGTTAGTCTATTTTTTTTTTTTAATCTTAACCCTAAACTCTAAAGAAAAAACTAACGAGTCACACACTAAGCATAGCAATTATACTAAATGGTCAATCGAATTTTTATTCAACCTTATAGAATTAGAATTGTTCATTTTTGTTTGATTCATTTTTGTTTGATTTAGCAGAAAAAGAATGAAACAGTTTGTAATTTTTTGTTCTATCACTGGACAGAATGGCAAGACAAATGAAGCTCTATTATTTCTCGTTTACAAATATCCAAATTTTTATGCCTAATACTCCATAAATAGTTCGAATTGTATAGGAACAATGATCAATTTTAGCGCGAATTGTTTGTAGGGGAACCCTACCTTCTCTGATCCATTCGACACGTGCAATTTCTTTTCCGTCGATACGCCCTGCGATTTGTACTTGAATTCCTTTTGTATCTGTTTGTTCAGTTAATTCAATAGCTTTTTTCATTGCCTTTCGAAACGAAACTCTATTTTTTAACTGTAAAGCTATATATTCTGCAAGAATATTTGGTTGTCCATAAGGTTTTTCAACTCTTGTGATAGCAATGTTGAGTTTCTGGTTCACAGAATGAAGTTCCTTTTGTACATTCATCTGTAATTCTTCTATTCTTCGTGTTCGGCCCTCTATTAATAAATTTGGGAATCCAATATGGATCATGACCTGGATCAAATCGATTCTTTTTTGAATTCCTATATGTGCGATTCCTTCGAAACCCGAGGATATTCTCCTATTTTTTTGTACATAGTTCTTGATACAATTCCGTATTTTTTCATCTTCCTGTAAACCCACGGAATAATTTTTTGGTTGTGCGAACCAAAAGGAACGATGACTTTGGGTTGTACCAAGTCTGAAACCAAGTGGATTTATTTTTTGTCCCATATTTTTCTATTATGTTCTCTTTCCATTCATATTTTGAATATGAATCTAAATCTTAGATTGATCTAAGATTTAGAT